ATGCAACGATGGTTATTTTCTACGAACCACAAAGACATTGGTACACTATATTTTATCTTCGGAGCTTGAGCAGGCATAGTAGGTACTTCTTTAAGATTAATTATCCGAGCAGAACTTAGACAACCTGGAAGTTTAATTGGTAACGACCAAATCTATAATGTAGTAGTAACTGCTCACGCCTTTGTCATAATTTTTTTTATAGTTATACCCATCATAATTGGAGGATTTGGAAACTGACTAGTTCCACTTATACTCGGAGCACCAGATATAGCATTCCCCCGTATAAATAATATAAGATTTTGACTCCTCCCACCATCCCTTTCTCTTCTTCTAACTAGAAGTATAGTAGAAAGAGGAGTAGGTACCGGATGAACAGTCTACCCTCCTTTAGCAGCTGCCATCGCCCACGCTGGTGCATCAGTTGACTTAGGAATCTTCTCCCTACATTTAGCAGGAGTATCATCCATCTTAGGTGCCGTTAATTTTATAACCACAGTTATTAATATACGATCCTTCGGTATAACAATAGACCAAATGCCATTATTTGTATGAGCAGTATTTATTACTGCTATCCTCCTATTATTATCTCTACCAGTTCTAGCAGGTGCTATTACTATATTATTAACTGATCGTAACCTAAATACATCCTTCTTTGATCCAGCTGGAGGGGGTGACCCAGTACTTTACCAACACTTATTCTGATTCTTTGGGCACCCAGAAGTTTATATTCTTATTCTTCCAGCATTTGGTATAATTTCTCATATTGTTAGCCAAGAATCAGGAAAAAAAGAATCTTTTGGTACCTTAGGTATAATTTATGCCATGCTAGCCATTGGTATCCTAGGATTCGTTGTCTGAGCCCACCATATATTTACAGTAGGTATGGACGTAGATACACGAGCTTACTTTACGTCAGCTACTATAATTATTGCTATCCCCACAGGCATTAAAATTTTTAGTTGACTAAGAACTCTTCATGGCACTCAACTAAATTTTTCTCCATCCCTACTCTGGGCCTTAGGATTCATTTTTCTGTTTACGGTAGGAGGTTTAACCGGTGTGGTGCTAGCTAATTCATCCATTGATATTATCCTCCATGACACATATTATGTTGTAGCTCATTTCCATTATGTTCTATCGATGGGAGCTGTATTCGGAATTTTTGCAGGTATTGCTCATTGATTTTCCCTTATAACTGGGTTATCTTTAAACCCTAAATGACTTAAAATACACTTCCTAGTAACATTCATTGGAGTAAACCTTACATTTTTTCCTCAACACTTCCTAGGACTAAACGGTATGCCACGACGTTACTCAGACTACCCCGACGCCTACGCGACATGAAATATTGTTTCCTCCTTAGGTTCTATAATCTCATTTGTTGCTGCTCTAGGTTTCCTATTAATTATCTGAGAAGCTTTTGTAAGAAACCGTCCAGTTATCTTTACTCCATCCCTTCCCTCATCAATTGAGTGAAAACACGCTTACCCTCCTGCTGACCACTCTTATATAGAAATTCCTCTTATTACTAACTTCTAAAATGGCAGATAGATGTATAGGATTTAAGCTCCTACCAGGAAGATTATTCTTCTTTTAGAAACCTACTAATGGCAACATGAGCATATTTAGGTCTTCAAGACAGAGCCTCACCCCTTATAGAACAACTAATCTTTTTCCATGATCACATTATACTTATTTTAGCGTTAATTGTCACCTTTGTTGGCTATATTATAGGCACTTTATTTTTCAATAAATATATCAACCGTTATATACTAGAAAACCAACCAATTGAAGTTATCTGGACCTCAGTCCCTGCTTTAATCCTAATTTTTATTGCCTTACCATCTTTACGCCTATTATATCTCCTAGATGAAATCAATTCACCATCCTTAACACTTAAAACCATTGGTCACCAATGATACTGGAGATATGAATACTCTGATTTTCTCCATATAGAATTTGACTCTTACATAATTCCATCTAACGAACTTCAAGAGTCAGATTTCCGTCTCCTAGATGTTGATAACCGAACTGTTCTCCCTATAAATACTCAAATTCGTGTACTTATTAGAGCAGCAGACGTTATCCACTCTTGAACTGTCCCGTCCATGGGAGTAAAAGCTGATGCTATCCCTGGACGCCTTAATCAATCAAGATTTCTTATTAACCGACCTGGTTTATTTTTCGGTCAATGCTCAGAAATCTGTGGCGCTAACCATAGATTTATACCCATCGTCATCGAGAGTGTTTCTACTAATTCATTCCTAAACTGAATTTCTTTATCTACAAGAGATTAGTTAGATGACTGAAAAGAAAGTGTAGATCTTTTAAATCTAATATAGTATTTAACGCCTACTTCTAACTAAGAAATTAGTTAAACTTATAACATATGCTTGTCATGCATAAATTATCCCATAGATATTTCTTGATGCCTCAAATAGCTCCTATCCTTTGAGCCCCACTTTTCATTTTCTTTATTCTTTCCCTCTCTCTATTCTTTATACTCAATTATTTTATTAAACCTTTCGAAAAAAAAAGAACAACTCTTCTTGACTCACACTCTACCTTTAAACACTGAAAATTATAACTAATCTATTTTCAATTTTTGAACCCTCTTCAAGTTTATTCAACCTTTCAACTAACTGAATCTCCACATTCCTTGGCATTTTATTTATCCCCTATCTTTACTGGGCATCCCCTTCACGATGATCATTATTTTGGAGAAAAGTTATTTCGACCCTCCACGCAGAATTTAAAGCCCTCCTTCTCCCATCTCATGTAGGCTCATCAATCTTATTTGTCTCTTTATTTTCCCTTATTGTATTCAACAATTTTCTAGGCTTAGCTCCATATGTATTCACCAGATCCAGACACATAGTAATAACTTTATCTCTTTCATTACCACTATGAATAACTTTAATGCTATTTGGGTGAATCCAACACTCTAAACACATATTTGCTCATTTAGTTCCTCAGGGCACACCTTTCGCCCTTATACCATTTATAGTATTAATTGAAACAATTAGAAACGTTATTCGTCCGGGGACACTAGCTGTGCGGCTAGCCGCTAACATAATTGCTGGGCATTTGCTACTTACACTTCTAGGAAGAACGGGACCTTCTCTGTCAATTTCCATTTTATCAATCTTAGTTTCCGCTCAAATTCTTCTTCTAATTTTAGAGTCTGCTGTTGCAGTAATTCAATCTTATGTGTTTGCTGTCCTAAGAACACTTTACACTGGAGAAATCAACTAATGTCATCATCTCACGGTTTTCATCCCTACCACCTCGTAGACATAAGCCCATGACCATTAACTGGTTCTATTAGAGCCATGATACTTACTACTGGTTTAGTCAAATGATTTCATCAATATAACATAAACCTCCTTTTATTAAGATTTGTAACTACTATTCTTACTATAATTCAATGATGACGAGACGTTACACGAGAAGGCACTTATCAAGGTCTCCACACTCTAACAGTTATAAAAGGGTTACGGTGAGGAATAATCCTATTTATTGTATCAGAAGTTTTATTCTTCTTCTCTTTCTTTTGAGCATTCTTTCACAGAAGACTTTCCCCAACTGTCGAAATCGGAATATTCTGACCACCTTTAGGTATTCAACCCTTTAATCCATTCCAAATTCCTCTACTTAACACTACCATCTTACTTTCATCCGGAGCTACAGTTACATGAGCTCACCATGCAATTATAGAAGCCAACCACACCCAGGCAATTCAAAGTCTAGGCCTAACTATCATTCTAGGATTTTATTTTACTTTACTTCAAGCCTTTGAATATGTAGAAGCCCCATTTACTATCGCTGATTCTGTTTTTGGTTCAACCTTCTTTGTAGCTACGGGATTCCATGGACTCCATGTCATCATCGGTACAACATTCCTATCAGTTTGCTTTTATCGTCTCTATAAATGTCACTTTTCGTCTAAGCACCACTTAGGCTTTGAAGCTGCCGCCTGATACTGACACTTCGTAGATGTAGTATGGCTATTCCTTTATATTTTTATCTACTGATGAGGTGGTTACTTTTTTAATATATAAAGTATATTTGACTTCCAATCAAAAAGTCTAGTTTCTAGAAAAAGTAATCCTTTCTATACTTCTAATTTCAGCGATCACTTTCTTTATTACATTAATCATTATAATAATCTCAACAATTTTAGCTAAAAAAACAGTTCTAGATCGAGAAAAAAATTCTCCTTACGAATGCGGATTTGACCCTAAAGGCTCTGGACGAATCCCATTCTCTCTACGATTTTTTTTAATCGCTGTAATCTTTCTAATCTTTGACGTAGAAATTACGCTTCTCCTTCCAATTGCTTCAACTCTAAACTTTTCAAACTTATTCGCATGATTTTTGACATCACTTATCTTCTTATTTATTCTTCTATTAGGACTTTACTATGAATGATCCCAAGGAGCATTAGACTGATCTTAAGACCATAGTCAATATTTATGACGTATGAGTTGCATTCATAAAGAGTTTTCTAAACTGGTTTTATAAATTTATTAGAAAGCGAAGTATTGCATTTAGTTTCGACCTAACCCTTAGGCTTTTCAGCCTTCTAATTTGATAGAAACCAAAATAGAGGTATATCACTGTTAATGATAAAATTGAAATTATTTTCCTATCAAGGAAATATTATGCAAAGACTGAAAGCTTCTAACTTTCTGTCAAGCGGTTAAATTCCGTTTATATTTCTAGTTTTTATAGTGTAACCTCAACACGTTGCATTTTCGTTGCAAAGCTGAATCTAGTTTTCTAAAAACTATTTAAAGTAGTGTCTACATCTCAAACGCCACAAGTTCGCATTTTATCTTAAACTATTTAAATTTATTCACAGGTAATTTACCTCTTCCGTGGCTTCAACACGATATTCTTTATAAATTATGTAAACTATACAAACGTGTAAAATAATACTATTACACCACCAACAATAAATATTTTCATAAAAACTTTCACACTATTTATTTGTAAATTATTTAAAATTATAAATAGATAAGAAAACACGTAATATAAACCTTGACCACCTAAGTATTCGTACCATCCTTTATCTACAGCTACCTCAGTTTTTACACCCCTAATTAAGTAAACTTTTCTAATATGTTTAGTCCTTAAAAATGGTATAAACCATATTGACCCTGATATTGATACAATTCTATAATTTTTTAATGATTTTAAATTTTGCCTGGTATTTATCAGATTTAGTATATAACCTACTACACCACCGACCAAACTAATTAAAAGTACAAGAAACTTCATAAATGGAGACAAACAAATTATATAAGATTCAGGAAAAATTAATCAAGACAAAACAGCTCCTATAATCACAGCTCTGAATCCTAATAAAGTTATAGAATCAGTTATTACCTTATCTTCATCTCTTACATTTGTCAAAGAACCTAAATTTCATACTCCCCTTAACCTAAAATAAATTAAACGTAACGTATAACTTACAGTAAGACCTGTAGCCAAAATATATAAAATGAGAGCAACTGTATTAATTCACCTTATAAACGCCACTTCCAAAATTATATCCTTGGAGTAAAATCCTGCTAAAAACGGAAATCCACATAAAGCCAAATTTGCCACTGTTATATACGAAACTCTTAAAGGTATGTGTTTTACTAAACACCCTATAAAACGAATATCTTGATAACCACTTACACTATGAATCAAAACCCCGGCACACATAAAAAGTAAAGCTTTAAACAAAGCGTGACTTAACAAATGGAAAAAAGAAAGGTCAGGGTAACCTAAAGCTAAAATTCTCAATATTACCCCCAACTGTCTTAAAGTTGACAGAGCAATAATTTTTTTTAAATCATATTCAAAATTAGCACCTAACCCAGCTATAAATATTGTTAAACAAGAAATAATCAATAATATTCTCTGAGCCTTTGATCCTTCTAATGCAGGACTAAACCGAATTATAAGATAAACCCCAGCAGTTACAAGAGTTGATGAATGGACTAAAGCCGATACAGGTGTAGGAGCAGCTATAGCAGCAGGTAACCATGCTGAAAATGGAATCTGAGCACTTTTAGTTATAGCTGCAAGAGTTACTAAAAGCTTTAGTAACATTCACTCCCTATCAGTTATATATCTCCTGTATAAGAAAAAATTCCATCTCCCTAAATTTACTATCAGGCCAATACCTAAAAGAATGGCTACATCCCCCACCCGATTAGATAATACAGTCAACATACCAGCATTAGCCGATTTTTCATTTTGGTAAAAGATTACTAAAGCATATGACACTAACCCAAGCCCATCTCAACCTAAAAGAATCCTAATTAGATTCGGTCTTAATACTATTATTATCATAGATATAACAAATGCTAAAACTAAGTATATAAACCGATTAAAATTCTTATCTCCTATCATATAGCTTCCTCTATAATACATTACACTGCTAGAAATAAGTAAAACAAAGGATATAAATAATATAGAAATTCAATCTAGAACTATAACAAAAACAATAGATGAAGAGTTAAGAGATATAATCTCTCATTCAATTATGTGAGATACTCCACTAAAAGCCTTTATAATAAATACAGTCATACAAACAATCGATCTTACCCCTAAAATCATCATTCTTACAATATGTATACGTATATATCAAACCATTGTATATTTTCATAAACTCTAAAAGATTATTTTCTTATTAACATAATTTTAAACTCCCCTTACTAAATTGATATTTAAAATTAACAAATTTAAAGGAAGCCAATGAAAAAATAATACTAAATATTCACGAACTTTACCAGATCTACAAGAATACAAAGCATTAAAAAAAATTCCATGCTGCCTTAAACTATATATATACAAAGTATAAGCAGCCCTAAAAAAAGATAAAAATATTAAACCAATTATCCTAATACCCCTTCAACTTACAAGACTAATAATAAGACTTACTTCACCAAACAAATTTAAGGAAGGAGGAGCGGCCATATTTCTTACCCTTAGAAGAAATCACCATAATCCTATTCTAGGCATGAACCTAAGTAACCCCTTTCTAATCAAAAGACTACGACTCCCTACCCGCTCATACACTATATTAGCTAAGCAAAAAAGACCTGAAGAACATAACCCATGCCCTACTATAACAACTACTCTTCCTATTAATCCCCATCACCTAAAAATTATAAGCCCACATAAGACAAGTCTTATATGTACTACAGAAGAATAAGCAATTAAAGATTTTATATCTACCTGACGTAAACATATTAAACTAATCATTACACCCCCTAATAAGCTTACACTTACTCATAATCAAGAAAATTTTATTCTAACTTTTTGGAATACAATCAAGATACGAATTAACCCGTAACCTCCTAGCTTTAATAAAACCCCAGCTAAAATCATGGACCCTGCAACCGGTGCCTCAACATGAGCCTTGGGGAGTCATAAATGAAATATATATATCGGCAATTTTACTAAAAAAGCTATTACCCTTCTAAAATATCAAATTACATAGCCGTAATTCTCATAAAGTAAAGGTCTTCTTAATCTAATTACTAACCTACATTCTCTATTCATTATATAAATTAAAGATCCTAATAACGGTAAAGACAAAGCTAGTGTGTAAAACAATATATAAACTCCAGCCTGAATTCGCTCAGGTTGGTAACCTCAGCCCAAAATTAAAATTAAAGTTGGAATTAATGAAGTTTCGAAACTGATATAGAACAATAAATAATTTAAAGATGAGAAAGTAATGACAAGACTTAAAAGCAAAAATAAATTAGTTATTAAAAATATAGAACTAAATTTGTTTTCTATTTTAACTTTTCTCCTTGCAATAATAATTAAAAACATAATTCACACACTCAAGTAAACCATCAAATAAGATACATAATCTATACCCAAACTGAATCCCAATATATATATATACATGTTATGAAAGCAACTAATTCCTACTAAACCTCTTAGTACACCTAATCCAAACTGAACTAAATCTCAGTTATCCTTAAATTTTATCAATACAATAATCGGTAAAATGAACTTTAACACTCTAATATATTAAATCTTTTAAAATAGTCGTTGCCATGCCTGCGGACGATCAATACTAGTAAAGACAACCCTAAAGCCCCCTCACATACTGCTAAAGTAAGGAAAAATAAACATACGTAAATTTCCCTTCCTACACTAGACACATTTATCCCTAATAACCAAAAAATACCTAGCATTATAAATTCAAGTCTAAGAAGAGAGTTCAATAAATGCTTATGGTAGGATACAAACCCTCATCCCCCACAAAAAATTATTACTAAAGACACAATTAATATTATATTAAAATTTAACATTAGTTAATTAGTTTTAATAGTTTAAATTAAAAACCCTGGTCTTGTAAACCAGTAATGAAATTACTTTTCTTAAAACTTCAGAGAAAAAGAACCTCTTTATCTTTAATTCCCAAAACTAAAATTTTATTTAAACTATTCTCTGAAATTTTATTTTTAACTCTTCCCTTATTGCTTTCTCTCTCGATTCTATTTACGCAACTATCCCATCCTTTAGCCCTAGGCTTAACTTTACTTGTCCAAACAACCCTTATTTCCATTACTGTAGGAGTTTCAACATACTCTTTTTGATTCTCTTATATTCTATTTCTAGTTTTTTTAGGTGGTATATTAGTTTTATTTATTTATGTAGCCTCTATTGCTTCCAATGAAGCATTTATATTCTCTATCCCTTACTTTATTTTTATTATATCAATAATTTTTTTTTCCCTATTTATTCTATTTATTGATCCTCTTATAATATTAAGAAATTCTTCTCTACCTAGTTCTTCTCCTTCATTCTTCTTTACTCCACATATTATTTCATGAATTTATAATACTCCTTCTATAAGATTCACTATCTTTATTATTTCTTATCTTTTACTTATACTTATTATTGTAGTAAAAATCGTTAACCTATTCAAAGGACCTCTACGTCTATCCCAATAATAATGACAACACCTCTACGAAAATCTCACCCACTTTTTAAAATTGCAAACAATGCTCTAGTTGACATACCCCTTCCAAGAAATATTTCTACATTCTGAAATTTTGGATCTCTACTTGGTCTGTGTTTAATCATTCAAATCGCCACAGGACTATTTCTAGCCATACATTACACAGCTCATATTAATTTAGCTTTCTCCAGAGTAGTCCATATTTGCCGAGATGTAAATTATGGATGACTTTTACGCACACTTCATGCCAACGGAGCCTCATTCTTCTTCATCTGCCTCTATATTCATATTGGCCGAGGTATATATTTTAGATCTTACATAAACCTTCACGCCTGAATAGTCGGAGTTGTTATTTTATTTATAATTATAGCAACAGCCTTCTTAGGTTATGTCTTACCATGGGGTCAAATATCATTTTGAGGGGCTACAGTAATTACTAACTTATTTTCAGCCATCCCATTTATTGGAACAGACTTAGTTCAATGAATTTGAGGTGGGTTCTCTGTTGACAACGCCACTTTAACTCGCTTTTTCTCATTCCATTTTATCCTCCCCTTTATTGCAGCAGCCTTTTCTATAATTCATATTTTATTCCTCCACCAAGCAGGGGCTAACAATCCTTTAGGAATCTCTAGACAAACTGATAAAGTCCCATTTCATCCTTACTTTACTTTTAAAGACATTGTAGGATTTATTGTTATACTAAGTATTCTATTAATTTTAACACTTTTAGCCCCCTATTTCTTAGGAGATCCTGACAACTTCATTCCGGCTAATCCTCTTGTTACACCTCCCCATATTCAACCTGAGTGATACTTCCTTTTTGCTTACGCGATCCTTCGTTCAATCCCTAATAAACTGGGTGGAGTAATCGCCTTAGCAGCTTCAGTAGCAATTTTAATAATTCTTCCGTTCACCCATACATCTAAATTTCAAAGACTAGCTTTTTACCCTTTAAATCAAATTCTATTTTGGTCGTTCATCACAATTGTTATATTACTCACATGAATTGGAGCACGACCTGTTGAAGACCCGTATATCCTAGTAGGTCAAATCTTAACAGTTTTATATTTCTCATTCTATATCATCAACCCATTACTCCTAATCTGGTGAGATACTCTCCTTAAATGATTGTTTAGTTTAAACAAAACAGATGTTTTGAAAACATCAAATAAGAACATTATTCTTAACAATCGTATTCAATATATAAATTTACTTATAAGCAAGAGCAAAACAAACCATCTTAACACCGAGGAAAAAAATTAAATAATTTAATGACAATGGTAAATACCTTTTCCAAGCCAAATATATCAACTTGTCATAACGAAGTCGCGGTAGTGTCCCACGCACTCAAATAAAAACAAAAGCAATTATCACTCTTTTCAAGTAAAACATCACCCTAAACAATCTCCCCCCTAAAAAAAGAATTACGAAAAGAACACTTATAAATAAAATCCTAGCATACTCCGCCATAAAAATCAAAGCAAACCCCCCGGCCCCATACTCAGTGTTGAACCCAGATACCAACTCTGATTCTCCCTCCGAAAAATCGAAAGGAGTACGATTAGTTTCAGCCAAACATGAACTTAACCAAGTTATCCTTAAAGGAAATCCCACAATGATAAACCAATAATCGGCCTGGTATTTATTGAATAACTCTAAATTGAATCCCCCAATTAATACAACGAAAGATAATAAAATCAAAGCCAAACTTACTTCATAAGAAATAGTTTGAGCCACAGCACGCAGACTCCCTAACAAAGAATATTTACAGTTAGAAGATCACCCAGCTACTATAGTAGAATAAACTCCCATACTTAAACAACACAAGAAAAACAAAATTCTCAAATCAAATCTTATCAAACCAGTCTCATATGGTAAAACAGCCCAAACTAACAAAGAAATGAACAATCTAAATACAGGACATATGTAATAAACCAAAAAATTTGATATAGTTGGAGTCATCTGCTCTTTGGTAAATAATTTCACAGCATCAGAAAAAGGCTGTAAAATTCCTATATACCCAACTTTATTAGGACCCTTGCGAATCTGAATATACCCTAAAATCTTCCGCTCTAATAAAGTAACAAAAGCAACACCCACCAAAACACACACAATCAAAATCAAAAAATTAATAACTTCTACAACTATTAAAGTCACAAAACAATTAGATTAATTGCTTTACTATTTATAGAATCAATCTATTTCCTAGGATCCTAAATCCTATACATATTATCTGCCAAAATAGTGCCAAACTTAAAAAAATTTTAACCATTTAATCCTTTCGTACTAAAATGATTATTTACTCTTTAAAAGATAGAAACTGACCTGGCTCACGCCGGTCTGAACTCAAATCACGTAAAATTTTAAAGGTCGAACAGACCCACTATTACAACTTCTGCAATTGTATAGATATTTTAATTCAACATCGAGGTCGCAAACTTTTTTTTCGATAAGAACTCTCAAAAAAAATAACGCTGTTATCCCTAAAGTAACTTAATCTTTTAATCTTATCACAGGCTCATTTACTCCATTATTCACTAATATTTGTCGTAAAATTTAGTAGTTAATAAACATTTTACCATTGTCGCCCCAACAAAATAAGATCAACCAATCAACTCTTATATTCTAATTCAGTTAAGTGATCTAAACTTATTAAGCTTTATAGGGTCTTATCGTCTTTCTAAACTATTTAAGCCTTTTCACTTAAAAGTTAAATTCAAAAATAAATACAGAGACAGTCTCCCCCTTGTCCAATCATTCATACAAGATTCCAATTAAAAAACTAACGATTATGCTACCTTTGCACGGTCAAATTACCGCGGCCCTTAAATATTCTCAGCGGGCAGATCAGACTCTTTATATCTTCAAACAGACATGTTTTTGATAAACAGGCAGGGGGATATTTTGCCGAGTTACTTTGCACTTCCTTTCCTTATTTTATAAATTCCTACCACTACTCCAATATTCTTCTAAACATAATTTTTTACTAATAAAATCATTATATATAAACCTTTCTTGATCTAACTTATTTTTTAATAACACTAAAAGTTTCTGTAAATATTATCTTCATGTAATTCTAGTTAAAACACTTTATCAAAATAGCTACTCTTAAGCCTATTTTAAATTTCTCACTTTACTAAACTTTTTTATAACCTAATCTATAAGAAGCTCTTCCCTCCTACATTTAATTTTAAGATATAGTTTACCTTAAAACAAAATTAAATTTTTTCTTAAAAAACCAGATATAATGAGTCTCGATTAACATTTCACCTTTAATTCTAAATTCCAAATTTATTTTCCACAAAAACTTGCTTATAGAATTAGCTATACTCATTTCGGGATTCCTAACTTTTTAATGTATATAAATTCTCCCTGATACACAAGGTACAAAATCTGAAAATTACTATTTTTAATTTTTCTCCATATACTTTCCTTTACAGTACTTGTAATCTATAGCCTTAATTTTTTTTTTCGATAAACACTACTAACTTATTTTTAACTTAAATTATTTTTCATACTCCTATCCTCTACAATAATTGCTAGCAAGTTATAAATATCAATCAAAGTAAATCGACTTGCACGATAATCCTTTTCAACGTAACTGAAACGCTAAACTATTCAGCTTTACTTTGTTTAGTTCTAGGTACACTTTCCAGTACACCTACTATGTTACGACTTATTTCATCTATAAATGAAAGCGACGGGCGATATGTACATAATTTAGAGCTTATTTCTTGAAGACATAGTTTATCCCCAATACAATTAAATCCTCCTTTGTATAAATTTTCATATTATACTCCGTTATAAATTAATTTATTGTAACCCATTTTAACTTATCCATAAGCTGCACCATGATCTAATTTATCTAGATAAACTAAGTTCAATAATTCTTCCTTTTAGAATCATCTGATAATGATGGTATACAAACTAAACTTTACAAGAATAAGTAAGATTCTTCGTGGTGTATCGATTAAAAAACAGGTTCCTCTAAAAAGATTAAACTACTGCCAAATTTTTTAATTTTTAAGTATATAACTCATACTAATCTAGTGTAACACATTTTTAATTTAGAATAATAGGGTATCTAATCCTAGTTTCAAACTAAATTTATTTAGTTTCAGCTTAAGTCTTACAAATTTATAAACTATATTCTGATTTTACCCTTTATAGTAACTAAATTCAATATTCAACTAACCACTTGACTACCTACTCAAACATTTTTACTTAACCCTGAAGTTTAACCGCGAATGCTGGCACAAACATTTATCAGATTTTCATTATATTACCAACTCATACTTTCGTGCAAATATATAATAAACTACGCTGAGGTCTCAACCTTTATTAACCTGGTTTACACTCCTACATAAATCAATATCAAATTGACCTACTACTAACACACCCACAATTTTCATGCGACATTAATATAAACGTAAAAATTCAAGCCAAAATCAAACATTTACATAATGTAAAAAAAATGCAGATAAAAACATTTAAACAAAAAGCTTTATACTTACTTAAGAAATAAACATAAACATAAGATATTATATAAGATTAACTGTATATAACTAAAACAAAAAATTATAGTCTATATAAAATACTACATGTATGTATTCACCGCTGACGACGTATCTAAATGGAAAAATATATTCAAAGAGAAATATAGGATATATAAAGAGTATCTTACCTTAAGCAATTATCCTACCTAAGAATTTACCTATCAAGGAATACAAAGAGATGTACAAATATGTTGAAATAAATGTAGTCAGTAATACAAGAGTTTCACTAAGAGGAGGTTTTGGAAAGATCCAGCTTCTCCACATTCTCTCTCACGGAGATGAAAAGCTGGATCTATCAAAACCTCCCTATAAGTATTTCTGTTAATATCTTATATAAATTATTGAATACATAATTTAATTATGGAATGCAACATTCAATAAAAAGTTAATTAAAAATAAAGTATATATAAATATATACTAACCCACCCTTTATGCTTACTTTTAATCTATAGGTCCCAACCCTCCCTCTTCTTGGTTATTTACACTAATTCAAGCGGTTTAACTTTAAAGAAAATTCTGAATTCTTAAAGTCTTATTAACATTTTATTTCTTAATCAGTCTTAAATGTTATGCTTTTGAAATTCAGTAATTAATATAGTGCCTGAATTAAAAGGGTAGCTTTGATAGAGCTAATAATGTATTTTTCCATACCTATATTAAACGTAATGGAATTGCACCATTCCTTAAAAGATCAAAACTTTTTATGCTCTGTACATCAACGAATAAAATTTAAAAGATAAGCTAATTAAGCTAGTGGGCTCATACCCCGTCAATGAAGGTTCCAATCTTTCTCTTTTTAATGCTTTTTCCTTTCTCATATGTGGCTTTCTTTTTCTCCCTCCTTTTAGGGTCGATCATTTCTATCTCCTCTATCTCCTGATTCGGAGCCTGAGTTGGATTAGAACTTAATCTTATATCGTTCATCCCATTAATTTCTGTAAAAGCAAACTCCTATCTTTCTGAAGCAGCTCTTAAATATTTTCTTATACAAGCTCTAGGATCAGCTATCCTAATTTCTTCAAGGTTTCTATTCTCTTACTTCTACCTTATACCATGCACATTAATCTTTCTTGCTCTTTTGCTAAAAGTAGGAAGGGCCCCTTTCCACTTCTGATTTCCACAAGTTATAGAAGGACTATTATGACCTCAAGCTCTTATATTATCTACAATCCAAAAACTCGCTCCCCTTACTTTAATTTCCTATCTAGCATCCAATGCCCCACTTAATAAACTTATCATTCTAGCCGCCTCATTGTCTGCCATCACTGGTGCCCTAGGGGGTCTTAATCTAAGCTCGCTCCGTAAAATTATCGCCTTTTCCTCTATTAATCATTTATCATGAATAATAATCGCAATTTCAGCTAGTGACACCTTTTGGCTATTATATTTTATCGTTTATTCCCTTATTGTTATATCAATTACAACTATATTTTCCAGACTTCAAGCTTTTTCCTTATCCAGCCTAATTAAATCTAACCAAAATAAAATTTCTTATGCCATCCTTATCTCTTTCAATTTCCTTTCCCTTTCTGGTATCCCCCCATTTACAGGGTTTATCCCCAAATGACTTTTAATTCAAGTTATAATAGATCTAAACCTTTTTGTTCCTTTATTTTTCCTTTTATCCTCTTCTCTAATTACACTCTATTTCTACCTTCGTATTATAATCCCATTATTTGTAATAGTGAACCCAGTTCTCAACTTCAATATAAAATTCCAGTCAATTTCCTTATTATCAGTATCTACAGTAACAAAAACATCATTTAATTTTGTAGGTCTTTTCCTTCCCTTCTTCTTCTTAATTATTTAGAATTTTAAGTTATTTAAACTTAAAGCCTTCAAAGCTTTCTAAAAAAGTGCTAATCTTTTAAATTCTACAAACCCTAGTGAATTTACACATCTTTAAACTTGCAATTTAACGTTATTTATCTTATACTATAGAGTCTAATAAAGAAGTTTTTACTTGTTCTTAGATTTACAATCTAACGCCTACAACTCAGCCACTTTATC